ATTATCGACGATTTCTACATAAGGCGGTAATATTATATCTTGAGCAGTTACATATCCAGGGCCCCTGACACAAATAGACGCCTCACAAGTTCCATAGAGATTACTTCTCAATACGATTTCTTTCAAATTCATTAAAATCTCATGTACTGATTCTTGAATACCCATTATCGTAGAATATTCGTGTGATATTTTCTCAGATTTTGCGCGTGTGATACATGTTCCTTCGATTTCTCCAAGCAAAGCTCTTCGCATCGCAATGCCTATTGTGTCTGCTTGACCTTTCATAAGCGGAGACAGAATAAAGCGTCCATAAAAAAGACGCTTACTGTCTGCTGCTGATTCAACACACTTCCACTGTAGTGTCCGAGTAGATACTGTTATTTTCTCTCGAACCATAATAATATTATTTGATCAGATCGTTGAATCATTTATTTCTCTTGTTTCTCTTGCTATTGAAATACCTTCAATTTTTATTTCTACACACGTCTTTTTTTCGGGGGTCTACAGCCATTATGTGGCATAGGGGTTACATCCCGTACGAAAGTTAATAGTATACCACTTCTGCGAATAGCTCGTAATGCTGCGTCTCTTCCGAGACCGGGACCTTTAATCATGACTTCTGCTCGTTGCATACCTTGATCTACTACTGCACGAATAGCATTTGCCGCTGCCGTTTGAGCAGCAAATGGCGTCCCTCTTCTTGTACCTCGGAAGCCACAAGTACCGGCAGAGGACCAAGAAACCACTCGCCCCCGTACATCTGTAACAGTCACAATGGTATTATTGAAACTTGCTTGAATATGAATAACCCCCTTTGGTATTTTACGTGTACTCTTACGTGAACCAATACGTCCACGTGAACCCTTTTTCGGTATAGCTTTTGCCATATTTTATCATCTCATAAATTTGAGTCAGAGATATATGGATATATCCATTTCATGTCAAAACAGATCCCCCTTCTTATTTGTATATCGGGTCTTTAACGAGTCTGATTATCCTTGTCTTTGTTTATGTCTTGGGTTGGAACAAATTACTATAATTCGTCCCCGACGACGGATTAGTCGACATTTTTCACAAATTTTACGAACAGAAGCTCTTATTTTCATATTTGCCACTCCTTACTTTAATTTTGAATCCACTTCTTCGAAGAAAAGAAGTTTCTTGAAATTTTCGATTTTGAATCGTATTCCTACGAACGAACTAGTGAAGTTGAAAAAACACCTAATCTTTCGAATCTTTATTGCGGAGTCGATAAATTATACGACCTCTGCTTGAATCATAACGACTTACTTCAATTTTGACTCTATCTCCTGGCAGTATCCGTATAAAACTACGTCGGATCTTTCCTGAAACATAACCTAGAATCAGATCTTCATTATCTAAACGAACCCGGAACATACCGTTGGGAAGCGATTCAGTAATTAAACCTTCATGAATCCATTTTTGTTCTTTCATTCCAGGTAAAACCCCCTTGAAGTATCAACTTGTGGAGGAAGAACCCTATTAGACAACCCACTTCTTCTCTTTTCTTTTTCACAAATAAGAAGTTTCATATTCAATTCGGATATTAGAAAGATTACCATATATAACACAAAATTTCTCCGCCTATTCTTTCTAGTCGAGCCTCTCGGTCTGTCATTATACCGTGAGAGGTAGAAAGAATTACAACCCCCATCCCACCTAAAATTCTAGGAATTCTTTGATAGTTAGAATAGATTCGTAGACCCGGCCGACTGATCCGTTTTAAATTTAAAAGATTTCTATAAGTCCTTTTCCTATTCCTTCTATGTCGTAGGGTTAAAACCCAACAATATTTGTTGTTTTCTCGATGTTTTCTCACGTTTTCGATAAAACCCTCTCGTAAAAGTATTTTAACAATACTTTGGCTGATATTAGTCGATGCTACTCGAACCACGCTTTTTCTATACATATCGGCATTTCGTATAGAGGTTATTATGTCAGCAATAGTATCACTACCCATGATTAATTAAAATTATTGGTGCCTCCAAATTTGGATATAATCAACATGTTTTTCTTTTTTTTTTTTTTTACGTATTTTTTTATGTACGTATTTGTTTATGAATATTCATTTTGAAAGGTATATACGTGAGACAAAATCTACTAAATTAATCTTATTCTTTTAAATACCCTACTATAACCATATCGCGGTCTCATTTTATTTTATAATACCTCGGGAGCTAATGAAACTATTTTAGTAAAATTGAACTGTCTCAATTCTCGGGCAATCGCACCAAAAACTCGAGTTCCTTTTGGATTTCCTTCTTGATCAATCACAACTGCAGCATTGTCATCATATCGTATTATCATACCGTTGTCACGTTTAAGTTCTTTACAAGTACGGACAATTACAGCTCTGACTACTTCTGATCTTTCTAGAGGCATGTTTGGAACTGCGTCTTTGATCACAGCAACAATAACGTCACCAATATGAGCATATCGACGATTGCTAGCTCCTATGATTCGAATACACATCAATTTTCGAGCCCCGCTGTTATCTGCTACATTCAAATGGGTCTGAGGTTGAATCATATCATTTTTTTTATCTGTTTTTTACAATACAAAGGTCGAAGAAAAAAAGAAATATTTTTTGTCAAAAAAAAAAAAAAGAAACCTGCACCCCCGATTTTTAAGGCCTATTTCTTTTTTATCCCGAAATGATGAATTGAGCTCGTATAGGCATTTTGGACGCTGCTATTGAAATAGCCCTTCTGGCTATATTTTCTGTTACTCCACCCATTTCATAAAGGATTCGACCTGGTTTAACAACAGCTACCCAATATTCGGGAGAGCCTTTACCTGAACCCATACGTGTTTCTGCGGGTCTTACTGTAACCGGTTTATCCGGAAATATACGGACCCATATTTTTCCACCGCGACGTGCATTTCGTGTCATTGCTCGTCGACCTGCTTCTATTTGTCTAGATGTGATCCAAGCGGGTTCAAGTGCCTGAAGAGCGTATTTACCAAAACAAATAGCATTACCTCGAGAAGATATTCCCTTCATTCTTCCTCTATGTTGTTTACGGAATCTGGTTCTTTTGGGGTTATAGTTGATGGTTTGTTTTGAATTCCATCTCTACTACAGAACCGGACGTGAGAGTTTCTTCTCATCCAGCTCCTCGCGAATAAAATAAATTCTAATTAAATATTTCGAATTCAATTCAGATATAATATAATTTGAATTAAGATATACATGTATTTAAGTAAGTAATATACTGAATCATGGATTTCATTTAATCTAGATCAAATCAAATCTATTATATATAAATTTGTATATCTTGTTTGTATTTGTATAGATAACTAATAACTAAATATATAAAATAACTCTTTTTTCTTATATTTATCTATTTTAGAATGTTAAAACGAATCTTTCTTTTGTTTTATTCTTTATCGTATTGGATTGACCCAAATTTAGCAATCCAAGAAAATAAAGTTTTCGCGGGCGAATATTTACTCTTTCCATTTCTATTTCAGTTCTATCATTAGTTCATAACTTTTCCGAATAGATGAATTGGTCTCTGGCCGGTTCCGCCATCCCGATCAATGAATCATTCGAATGAATTTTCACTAGAATCTTTTGAATTCACAGGTTCCATCGTTCCCATCGCTTCTTACTTAATGGTTAGGTCTGAATTATACAATGGAGCTATTAGTTCTTGAGTCAATATTCTTAGTCTTTATTGGCTCGAAGCTCTTTATTTTTTGTTCGATGAGCAGATCCGTTTAATGAGGAACCCGTATTGATGCTTTATTACACAGATTTTTTCTGAGATGACTCATAGACCTTACATATTGGAATTATATATCATTAATATACTTTTTCTTTCTTTCTCTCATCCTTCCTTTTATCCATACCCTTTATTTTTTATTTCGATTGACGACTTAGAAGCAGAATTTTTTAATAAAAAAAGATTTCAGTTGCTACAACAATATGAACAATATATCATATCTTGACTGGTTCTTTGGATCCAGATAATACGAAGTGATGAGTTGGTTATTACTTCTATAGTTATTTGTTTATACTATGGGGCTTTTTTTTATACTAACCCTAAAAAAACCAACGAGTCACACACTAAGCATAGCAATTTTATCAAAAGATTAATTGAATTTTTATTAAACCCTATAGAATTATAATTGTTCATTTTTTTATTGAACAGAAAAGAAAAAGAAGAAACTAATTTATTATTTTTTGTTCCATCGCTGGATAGAATGCAAAAGAAAATTAAGGTTTATTATTCCCCGTCTATAAATATCCAAATTTTGATGCCTAATACCCCATAGATTGTTCGAACTGTATAGGAACAATAATCAATTTTAGCTCGAATGGTTTGTAGTGGAACCCTACCCTCTCTGATCCATTCAACACGCGCAATTTCTTTTCCGTCGATACGTCCTGCAATTTGCACTTGAATTCCCTTTGTATCCGCTTGTTCAGTTAATTCTATAGCCTTTTTCATTGCTTTGCGAAAAGAAACTCTATTTTTTAATTGGCCAGCTATAAATTCTGCAAGAATATTAGGGTTTCCATAAGGTTTTTCAATTCGTGTGATAGCAATGTTAAGTTTTCGATTTACAGAATTAATTTCTTTTTGTAAATTCATCTGTAATTCTTCGATTCCTCGGGGTCGACTTTCTATTAATATTTTTGGAAATCCCATATAGATTATGATTTGGATCAGGTCGATTCGTTTTTGAATCTCTATACGTGCAATTCCCTCGACGCCAGAAGATGTTTTCATATTTTTTTGTACATAATTCTTGATATAATTTCTTATTTTTTGATCTTCTTGCAAACCCTCAGAATAATTTTTTGGTTGTGCGAACCAAAGGGAATGATGACCTTGGCTTGTACCAAGTCTGAAACCTATTGGATTTATTTTTTGTCCCATGTTCCCCCATTACTATTACTATACATATCATAATACGACATAGTTTTATCCTTTTTTTTCTTTTGTGACCATGTAATAGAGTCGGTATCT